TTTCTAGAAAAGAAAGGAATTTTTATGAATTCATTTGTAACAAGATTTGTAATAAGATTCTTATTTTTTCGTTACCAAAACGATATCTTGGCATATCCAAGATTAGGTATTGTGGAGGAACCTAATAGAGTCTTTGCTCCCCGGAATGGAAGGTTAAAATAAGGAAATGAGCTGATCCAGACTTTTTGCGACTATCCAAGAATTTGAATTCAATGTTTGAACCGGGGGTTCGGTTCATAATGTAAGACTTATCTGATTTTATCAATTGTTGTATTGGAACTTTTTTCTCTCGAAAAAATGATGAATGTTTCTAGGATAGTATTCAATATTTCAGCGAAAACTTACAGCGGCTTGCCAAACAAAGGCTAAGAGAAAAAAGAGTACAGGTATGACTGGCATAAAATCTACAATTGGATTGAAAACAGCATAAGCCTCGGGCAATTTAGCGCAGAAAAAACTACTCGAATAAGGGGCAGAATTAAGACAGATACAGATCAAATTAAGTATATTAAGCATAACAAGGATTTCGTTCTTGGAGATAATTTAATTTTTATTGAGTTAGTGATATAAGTATTGATATAAGTGAAAAATCAATAAAGAAGGTAGGTGCAAAAATACTTCTTTTTTTTTTTCTTTGAATTCCCCCATTTTAAATCTTTCAATTTGAAATTGAAATGAGAATACAAGGAATTAGACTTTCATACAATATCTTAATTGAATTCCATATAATGATCAATAAATTTTTTTTATTCTTCATATACATCTATAGAATCCTATTAACAACTTATTCCCCATCTATTTGGGTTGAAATTGACGAATAACTAATACCGGTATTAGTGTTTATTAGTGTTGAATAGAAATATAAATGGGGCGTGGCCAAGCGGTAAGGCAGCGGGTTTTGGTCCCGTTATTCGGAGGTTCGAATCCTTCCGTCCCAGACCAATTCTATTAGAATAAAGATTTTTCTCTTTAAATTTTTTTCTGTTTAAGCGTTTAATGTTGGATACAGTGTGATCCAATCGTGCTTTCTTTTTTCTAATAAGAATCTAATGTTGGAATAATATCTTTCTTTTCGATATGCTTTCTCTACAAACATGATAGAGTACCAATAAGATGCCAATAGAAATAAATATCTTTGTTATATTAGGTAGTATGGAAACATAGATCAATAGTTTAATAAAAAAAAATGGAGTGTACCGTTGATCACGTTCAGAGTATATTCGTCCTACTCATATTCATATTTAAGTTGGTTAATCATTTACAAAAAAGAAACTTTATGCTCCATATTCATGAAATGGAGATTCCCACATAATGCATTGGGCATCAAAATGCGAAAGAAAGGTCTCCCTGTTTAGGAAAGTCAATAACTAAATAAATAGGGTATTCCATTTATATATTCTATGTAGATACTGAAATGTAGGGGGTTTCTGGTACAAATTCCATTACTGTTAGAAAAACTCTTACGAAGGGGATGGGATCCTTCATGATTAATCGTCGAGAGTAATCTGTTGAAGGTGGAAATAGGTGTTAAGCAAGCTTTTTCTTTTTTCATTTTTTTTTTTTAGAAAAGTGTATCTATCATATGATCGAATATGAGGTGCAATTGGATCCGTGTGTAGACTTCTACGGATAAATAACTATACGTTTCTAGATAAAAAAAGAAAGTAAGGACTATTTATTTTATTATGTATCGATTGAGCCAATGACTATTCATACTTTCATATTGAATCAATTCCATACCGGTTTGAGATTAGAGGAATGTTATGGTAAAACTTCGTTTAAAACGATGCGGTAGAAAGCAACGTGCGACTTGAAGGACATGATCGGCTGTGGAATATTACATCCACCATTTTCTATAGGAATGAAGATGCTCTTGGCTCGACATAGTTTGTTCTGTTCCATTGGGACCCAAATTTTGTTGGGTTGTAAATAGTACATGATGGAGCTCGAGCAGAAAGGATTGATTTATTTTTCAGGGGGAAGAATCTAGGGTTAGCACCAATCAATAAGTTGGAACAGCTTTGTAAGTATATCTATACTAAATAGAGAAATCGAAGGGTTCAAATTCGAACCCAACAAGTTTGAAATAAAAAAAAAAAATTGTCGGAATTGGTAAAACTATTTCGATCAAAAGTGTATCAAAGTGGAATTTATTGTTCGTATGATTTTTCCATATAAAGAAATAAAAAGGGTATGTTGCTGCCATTTTGAAACAATTAAGGATCACCGAAGTAATGTCTAAACCCAATGATTCAAAGCAAAGATAAAGGATCCCGGAACAAGAAAACACAATTTTCAATTGTCTTAACAATTGGATCCGAATGAGAAATCAAAATGGATTCGAGACGAGACAAAGAAAAGAGGTTAGAGACGGCTCAAGAAATGTCTAAAGAGTTCTTTTCAGAATTACCCAACTTGAGTTATGAGTACGAATGATATTTTTTTTTTTGAAGGAAGAAGGTAAAAACGACTCAAATTTCAAATTAGAGTCTAATTACCGATTTTATGAATCCATTTGACACTATATACAGAAGAGAAATTAGAATCATTCTTTCTCGAGCCGTATGAGGAGAAAACCTCATATACGTTTCTAGGGGGGGTATTGTTTATATATATCTATCCCAATGAGCCATTTATCGAATCGTTGCAATTGATGTTCGATCCCGAAGAGAGGGAAGAGATCTTTGTAAAGTGGGTTTTTATGATCCGATAAAAAATCAAACTTATTTAAATGTTCCTGTTATTCTAAATTTTCTGGAAAAGGGGGCTCAACCTACAGAAACTGTTCATGATATTTTAAAGAAGGCAGAGGTATTTAAGGAACTTCAAGGAAATCAAACGAAATGAAATAAAATTAATGAAGTTGAAAAACGGGGGATGACAGGATATAGCTTTGTATAATTTTTCCCCGCTATTCTCCTTTTTCTTGCTCTATTCATACCTATTTTATTTTGCTCTGGGACTTCAACAGGAGTTTAATCTTGTTTATTGGACCTCCATTAATTGAATAGATCCGATATATTTTCTTCCCGCCTCTTCCTTATTTATTTTTCCATCCACGTTTCATTTATTATTTATGGCGTGCCAATCCAACACAAGTGCTCTTTAGGGATATTTCTTTTTTTTTTGTTTTCTCAACATTCAATTCATATTGACAATGGTGTATCGAACAAATATAATTCGATCATGGGGAAATAGATCTATTTCCCCACGTCCCATATGTTTGGTTCTTTCCTTCACTGCAACCAGATGGTTGAGTTTGCCGAATTCGCTGTGACATAAGAAATAAAATATTCTTTTTTTTTTTTTCATTCAAAATAAAAGATAAAAGAAAGGGTCGATCTGTAAATTTTCACATTGATCCCTATTTATTTAGCTTTTTCCAGGAATCCGTTGTATTCTGTCCATTTTTTGGTCTTTCTAATCGATTATCAAATCTTTCTTTTCGATTTGTTGCTAGGTTAATGTTTTGGCGAAGTCATGCAATCTATTGATTATTTTTTTGATTCCGATCGTATCTATATACCCTATTTTTTTATCTGGGTTGCTAACTCAACGGTAGAGTACTCGGCTTTTAAGTGCGGCTATGATCTTTTACACATTTGGATGAAGCAACGAATTCGTCCAGACTATTGGTAGAGTTTAATAAGACCACGACTGATCCTTAAAGGGAATGAAGGGAAAAAATAGCATGTCGTATTAATGAAGAACTCTGAGAATACTTCATCCTTACCGGATCGATATAAAAATCGTTTTGTTTGATTTTTGGAACATGACAAAATCAATTCGCGGTTGGAGTTGGGTCGAGTGAATAAATGGATAGAGCCCCGTGGCTCCAATTCTAAGGAAAGAAAAAGAAACGAGCTTATGTTCTTAATTCGAATGATTACCCAATCTAATTAGACGTTAAAAATAAATTAGTGCCTGATGCGGGAAAGGGTTCTCTTGTGAGTGGATCATTGATTCCTTTTTGAATCCTAACTATTCCATATTATAGAGTGGAGACGAATGTGTAGAAGAACCGGTATACTGATAGAGATAAATTTTTCCAAAGTCAAAAGAGCGATTGGGTTGCAAAAATAAAAGATTTCTGACCATCTCGTGTAACTATAACGAACACAAACTAGTTGAATGCAAAAAGAGAGGAAGAAGGTCTGTTGATTGGACTCCCCGTCTCCGTGGTATTCGTTTTTTTCTATACCGCGTTCTGACCATATCGCACTATGTATCATTTGATAATCCAAGAAATTCTTCCTGCGTTTAGTTCAATCAAATAAAATTTCAAATGGAAGAATTCAAAGTCTATTTCGAAAAAGATGGGTCTCGTCAACAATACTTCCTATATCCACTTCTCTTTCAGGAGTACATCTACGCACTTGCTCATAATCATGTTTTAAATGGATTGATTTTTTACGAATCCTCGGAAAATTTCGTTTATGATAATAAATTTAGTTTAATAATTGTAAAACGTTTAATTACTCAAATGTATCAACAGAATTCTTTGAGTAATTTGGTTAATGATTCTAACCGAAATCGATTAGTTCGGCAAAACAAGAATTTTTATTATCAAACGATATTAGAGGGTTTTTCAGTCATTATGGAAATTCCATTCTCCATAATATTTTTATCTTCCGTTGAAGAAAAAAAAGCAAAAATACCAAAAATTCAGAATTTACGATCTATTCATGCAACATTTCCCTTTTTAGAAGACAAATTATCACATTTAAATCATGTATCAGATATATTAATACCCTATCCCATCCATCTCGAAATCCTGGTTCAAGTTCTGCAAGGCTGGATACAAGATGTTCCGTCTTTACATTTATTGCGGTTCTTTCTCCATGAGTTTCATAATTGGAATAGTCTCATTACTCCAAAGAAATCCATTTCTTTTCTTTTTTCAAAGGGGAATCAAAGACTCTTCTTGTTCTTATATAATTCTTATGTATTTGAGTGTGAATCCGCATTAGTCTTTCTCCGTAAACAATCCTTTTATTTAC